CGACAGAAAAAGGGATTGATCAAATTCTATTGAGTCTGACTCATAGTGATTATTTATCTAGTGATCATTTATCAAAGAACGACTCTGGTTATCAAATGATTGAACACCCGGGAGCAATTTACTTACGATATTTAGTTGACATTCATAAAAAGTGTCTAATGAATTATGAGTTCAATACATCCTGTTTAGCAGAAAGACGGATATTCCTTGCTCATTATCAGACAATCACTTATTCACAAACCTCGTGTGGGGCTAATAGTTTTCATTTCCCGTCTCATGAAAAACCCTTTTCGCTCCGCTTAGCCCTATCCCCCTCTAGGGGTATTTTAGTGATAGGTTCTATAGGAACTGGACGCTCCTATTTGGTCAAATACCTAGTGACAAACTCCTATGTTCCTTTGGTATTTCTGAACAAGTTCCTGGATAACAAGCCTAAAGGGTTTCTTATGGATGATATCGATATTGATGATAGTGACAATATTGATGATAGTGACGAGATTGATGCTAGTGACGATATCGATCTTGACCTCGATACGGAGCTGCTAACTCTGATGAATGCGCTAACTATGGATATGATGCCGGAAATAGACCGATTTTCTATCACCCTTCAATTCGAATTAGCAAAAGCAATGTCTCCTTGCATAATATGGATTCCAAACATTCATGATCTGGATGTGAATGAGTCGAATTACTTATCCCTCGGTCTATTAGTGAACTATCTATCCAGGGATTGTGAAAGATGTTCCACTAGAAATATTCTTGTTATTGCTTCGACTCATATTCCCCCAAAAGTGGATCCCGCTCTAATAGTTCCGAATAAATTAAATACATGCATTAAGATACGAAGGCTTCTTATTCCACAACAACGAAAGCACTTTTTCAATCTTTCATATACTAAGGGATTTCACTTGGAAAAGAAAATGTTCCATACTAATGAATTCGGGTCCATAACGATGGGTTCCAATGCACGAGATCTTGTAGCACTTACCAATGAGGCCTTAGCGATTAGTATTACACAGAAGAAATCAATTATAGACACTAATACAATTAGATCCGCTCTTCATAGACAAACTTGGGATTTGCGATCTCAGGTAAGATCGGTTCAGGATCATGAGATCCTTTTCTATCAGATAGGAAGGGCTGTTGCACAAAATGTACTTCTAAGTAATTGCCCCATAGATCCTATATCTATCTATATGAAGAAGAAATCATGTAACGAAAGGGATTCTTATTTGTACAAATGGTACTTCGAACTTGGAACGAGCATGAAGAAATTAACGATACTTCTTTATCTTTTGAGTTGTTCTGCCGGATCGGTCGCCCAAGACCTTTGGTCTCTACCCGGACCCGATGAAAAAAATGGGATCACTTCTTATGGACTCGTTGAGAATGCTTCTGATCTAGTTCATGGCCTATTAGAAGTAGAAGGTGCTCTGGGGGGATCCTCACGGACAGAAAAAGATTGCAGTCAGTTTGATAATGATCGAGTGACATTGCTTCTTCGGCCCGAACCGAGGAATCCTTTAGATATGATGCAAAATGGATCTTGTTCTATCGTTGATCATAGATTTATCTATGAAAAATACGAATCGGAGTTTGAAGAAGGGGAAGTAGAAGGAGCCCTCGACCCGCAACAGATAGAAGAGGATTTATTCAATCACATAGTTTGGGCTCCTAGAATATGGCGCCCTTGGGGCTTTCTATTTTATTGTATCGAAAGGCCCAATGAATTGGGATTTCCCTATTGGGCCAGGTCATTTCGGGGCAAGCGGATCATTTATGATGAAGAGAATGATTCGGAGTTCTTGCAGAGTGGAACCATGCAGTACCAGACACGAGATAGATCTTCCAAAGAACAAGGCTTTTTTCGAATAAGCCAATTCATTTGGGACCCTGCAGATCCACTCTTTTTCCTATTCAAAGATCAGCCCCCTGTCTCTGTGTTTTCACATCGAGAATTCTTTGCAGATGAAGAGATGTCAAAAGGGCTTCTTACTTCCCAAACAGATCCTCCTACATCTATATATAAACGCTGGTTTATCAAGAATACGCAAGAAAAGCACTTCGAATTGTTGATTCATCACCAGAGATGGATTAGAACCAATAGTTCATTATCTAATGGATCTTTCCGTTCTAATACTCTATCCGAGAGTTATCAGTATTTATCAAATCTGTTCCTATCTAACGGAAGGCTATTGGATCAAATGACAAAGACATTGTTGAGAAAACGATGGCTTTTCCCGGATGAAATGAAAATTGGATTCATGTAACAGGAGAAGGGTTTCCCATTCCTTAGCCGGAAGGATATATGGCCGTGAAATAAATAGGGAGTGGAACAGAATTGACTGGGTGGTAGAGTCGTGGAAATGCTTGTTTCTTCCTAATTTTGGACCTTAGCTCCATGGAACAATATGCTACTGCTGAAACATGGAAGAATTGAAATCTTGGACTATGTATGGATGGTATGAACTGCCTAAACAAGAATTCTTGAACAGCGAAC